GCTAACGTAGCTTAATCAAAGCGTAACTCTGAAGATGTTAAGACGGGCCCTGAAAAGCCCCGCAAGCACAAAAGCTTGGTCCTGACTTTTCTATCAATTCTAGCTAAACTTACACATGCAAGTATCTGCACCCCTGTGAAAATGCCCAACAGTCCCCCGCCCGGGAACAAGGAGCCGGTATCAGGCACAACATCAGCTTGGCCCATGACACCTTGCTTAGCCACACCCCCACGGGTACTCAGCAGTGATAAATATTAAGCAATAAGTGAAAACTTGACTTAGTTAAAGCTAAGAGGGCCGGTAAAACTCGTGCCAGCTACCGCGGTTATACGAGGGGCCCAAGTTGATAGACAACGGCGTAAAGGGTGGTTAAAATAATTCTTAAACTAGGGCTAAATTTTTTCAAGGCTGTTATACGCACCCGAGAACAAGAAGCTCAACTACGAAAGTGGCCCTATATATTTGAACCCACGAAAGCTAGGGCACAAACTGGGATTAGATACCCCACTATGCCTAGCCGTAAACATTGGTAGCACAATACACACGCTGCCCGCCCGGGTACTACGAGCGTCAGCTTAAAACCCAAAGGACTTGGCGGTGCTTAAGATCCCCCTAGAGGAGCCTGTTCTAGAACCGATAATCCCCGTTCAACCTCACCCTCCCTTGTTCTTTTCAGCCTATATACCGCCGTCGTCAGCTTACCCTGTGAAGGGTTAACAGTAAGCAAAATTGGCATTGCCCAAAACGTCAGGTCGAGGTGTAGCGTATGAGAGGGGAAGAAATGGGCTACATTCCCTGAAACAGGGCATACGGATAGTAAAATGAAAATGTTACTTGAAGGTGGATTTAGTAGTAAGTAGAGAGTAGAGAGCTTTACTGAAATTGGCCCTAAAGCGCGTACACACCGCCCGTCACTCTCCCCAAGCTACAAAACTTAAATTAAATAAAAAACATAAAATGCAAAGGGGAGGCAAGTCGTAACATGGTAAGGGTACCGGAAGGTGCCCTTGGAATAACCAGAGCATAGCTAAACTAGAAAAGCATCTCCCTTACACCGAGAAGTCGCCCGTGCAACTCGGACTGCCCTGACACCTTATAGCTAGCTCAGCCAACAAAGATCAAACAGTTCCTATTTTTAAACCCAAAAACACGAGTGTTTAACCAATAAACCATTTTTCCCCCCAAGTATGGGAGACAGAAAGGGGGCATATGAAGCGATAGATAAAGTACCGCAAGGGAACGCTGAAAGAGAAATGAAATAAAATAAAAGTATAAAAAAGCAGAGATTTTACCTCGTACCTTTTGCATCATGATTTAGCCAGTAACCCCAAGCAAAGAGCACTTTAGTTTGGCACCCCGAAACTAAGCGAGCTACTCCAAGACAGCCTAAATATAGGGCCAACCCGTCTCTGTGGCAAAAGAGTGGGAAGAGCTTTGAGTAGAGGTGATAGACCTATCGAGCTTAGTAATAGCTGGTTGCCTGAGAACTGAATAGAAGTTCAGCCTGTCAGCTTCTTTTTTCTAACAGGTGACTTAATCTGATATAAAGAAACTAACAGAGTTAGTCAAAAGAGGTACAGCTCTTTTGAAAAAGATACAACTTTTACAAATGGGTAAAGATCATAACTATCAAGGTAAAGAATTTCAGTGGGCCTAAGAGCAGCCATCTGCACAGAAAGCGTTAAAGCTCAGATACAAAACTTCAACCTATTATCCTGATAACCAACTCTTAGCCCTTTTAAACTTACCAGGCCGCCCCATGCAAACATGGGGGCGATTATGCTAATATGAGTAATAAGAGAATATAGCTTCTCTCCTAGCATCCCTGTAAATCGGAACGGACCCCCCACCGAGAATTAACCGGCCCCAGAAGCGGGTATTGTGTAATAAAAAAAACAACAAGAAAACCCCACAACAAAACACCGTTAAACCTACACCGGAGTGCAACCTAGGAAAGACTAACAGAAAAAGAAGGAACTCGGCAAACACACTGAGCCTCGCCTGTTTACCAAAAACATCGCCTCTTGCAAATCAAAGAATAAGAGGTCTCGCCTGCCCTGTGACATAAAATGTTTAACGGCCGCGGTATTTTGACCGTGCAAAGGTAGCGCAATCACTTGTCTTTTAAATGAAGACCTGTATGAATGGCACGACGAGGGCTAAACTGTCTCCTTTCTCTAGTCAATGAAATTGATCTCCCCGTGCAGAAGCGGGGATAAACCCATAAGACGAGAAGACCCTATGGAGCTTTAGACACTAAAGCAGGTCTTGTTAAAGACTCTTAATTACAAGATTAAACCAAGAGATCTCTGCTTCAATGTCTTTGGTTGGGGCGACCGCGGGGTAATAAAAAACCCCCATGTGGACCGAGAAAACTTTTCTCACAACCAAGAGCCACAGCTCTACTAAACAGAACTTCTGACCTTAAGATCCGGCAATAAGCCGATTAACGGACCGAGTTACCCTAGGGATAACAGCGCAATCCCCTTTCAGAGCCCATATCGACAAGGGGGTTTACGACCTCGATGTTGGATCAGGACATCCTAATGGTGCAGCCGCTATTAAGGGTTCGTTTGTTCAACGATTAAAGTCCTACGTGATCTGAGTTCAGACCGGAGCAATCCAGGTCAGTTTCTATCTATGCAGCATTTTTTCCTAGTACGAAAGGACCGGAAAAAAAAGGCCCATGCAAAAGTATGCCTTACCTCAACCCAGTGAAAACAACTAAACTAGACAAAGGGGTGCACCCCTTTGTCTAAGATAATGACATGTTGGAGTGGCAGAGCCCGGACATTGCAAAAGACCTAAGCCCTTTCCACAGAGGTTCAAATCCTCTCCCCAACTATGATCTCTGCTCTTATCACCCACATTATCAACCCCTTGGCCGTCATCGTCCCCGTCCTCTTAGCAGTGGCCTTTTTAACACTAGTAGAACGAAAAGTTCTGGGCTACATACAACTACGAAAGGGGCCAAACATCGTAGGGCCCTATGGTCTTTTGCAACCATTTGCAGATGGGGTTAAACTATTTATTAAAGAGCCCGTCCGCCCATCAACTTCTTCCCCCGCCCTTTTCCTCTTAACACCTATACTAGCTCTTACTCTCGCCCTCGCGCTGTGATCCCCAATTCCAATGCCCCACACGCTGGTGGACCTAAATCTAGGCATTCTATTTATCCTTGCCCTCTCAAGCCTAGCAGTCTATTCAACCCTGGGCTCAGGCTGGGCCTCCAACTCAAAGTACGCCCTCATTGGGGCCCTCCGCGCTGTAGCACAGACAATTTCATATGAAGTCAGCCTGGGCCTCATTTTACTATGTACAGTAATCTTCGTGGGCGGGTTCACCCTGCAAACTTTTAATATTGCTCAAGAAAACATTTGACTCATCTGCCCCACTTGGCCCCTCGCCGCCATATGATATACTTCAACCCTGGCAGAAACCAACCGCGCACCCTTCGACCTCACAGAAGGCGAATCTGAGCTAGTCTCAGGCTTCAACGTAGAATATGCCGGAGGCCCCTTCGCTTTCTTTTTCCTAGCAGAGTACGCCAACATTTTACTTATAAACACACTCTCCGCCGCTCTATTCCTGGGCGCCTCTCATATCCCGACAATGCCAGAACTTACCACCATGAATTTAATAACCAAAGCAGCCTTATTGTCAATAATTTTTCTATGGGTACGAGCCTCATACCCCCGATTTCGATACGACCAATTAATGCACCTCATCTGAAAAAACTTCCTGCCTTTAACCTTAGCACTAGTTATCTGACATTTAGCCCTTCCAATCGCATTTATAGGACTGCCCCCCCAACTTTAATGACGGGGCTGTGCCTGAAATAAAGGACCACTTTGATGTAGTGAATCATGAAGGTTAAAGTCCTTCTGGCCCCTTAGAAAAAAGGGATTTGAACCCTATCTGAAGAGATCAAAACTCTTAGTGCTTCCTCTACACTATTTTCTAGTAAAGTCAGCTAATTAAGCTTTTGGGCCCATACCCCAAGAATGCAGGTGAAACCCCTTCCTTTACTAATGAGCCCTTACATCTTGACCTTCTTACTACTTGGCCTAGGCCTAGGAACAACCCTTACTTTTTCAAGCTCCCACTGACTTCTAGCATGAATGGGCTTGGAAATTAATACCCTTGCCATCCTGCCTTTAATAGCACAACACCATCACCCGCGAGCAGTTGAAGCCACTACAAAATATTTTCTTACGCAAGCCACCGCAGCCGCCATACTACTATTTGCTAGTACCACTAATGCCTGAATAACAGGGCAATGAAATATTCAAGAAATGACCCACCCCCTTCCAACCACTTTTATTATTACTGCCCTCGCACTAAAAATTGGCTTAGCCCCAATACACGCATGACTGCCAGACATCCTACAAGGCCTCGACCTTACAACAGGGCTAATTTTATCCTCCTGACAAAAACTAGCCCCCCTTGCACTTCTACTTCAAATTAGCCCCCCCTCCTCCTCAGTCCTAATTATTCTGGGCATTTCCTCAACGCTAGTGGGCGGCTGAGGGGGCCTAAACCAAACACAGCTCCGAAAAGTCTTAGCCTACTCCTCCATTGCCCACCTAGGCTGAATAGTAATCATTCTGCAGTTTTCCCCCACCCTCACACTTCTCACTTTGGTCACTTATTTAATTATGACCGCCTCAACGTTCCTAGTACTTAAACTGAACAAAGCAACTAACATTAACTCCTTGGCCATTTCATGAGCTAAGGCCCCAGTTATCACTGCATTAACACCCCTTGTTTTGTTGTCGTTAGGGGGCCTTCCTCCTCTCACAGGCTTTATACCAAAATGGCTTATTCTTCAAGAACTTACTAAACAAAATCTTCCACTCATCGCCACATTAGTAGCCCTCACTGCCCTGTTAAGCCTTTACTTCTACCTGCGACTTTCCTATGCTCTCACCCTTACCGTGGCCCCTAACAATACGCCTGGAATAGCCCCTTGACGACACTGCTCCACCCAACTAACCCTCCCCTTAGCAACCACCACCTGCTTCTCACTTCTTTTACTACCAATTACTCCCGCAATAATAGCCCTTATTTCCTCCTAAGGGACTTAGGTTAATAACAGACCAAGAGCCTTCAAAGCCCTAAGTAAGAGTGAAAATCCCTTAGCCCCTGATAAGACTTGCAAGACATTAACTCACATCTCCTGTATGCAAAACAGACACTTTTATTAAGATAAAGCCTTACTAGACAGGCAGGCCTCGATCCTACAAACTCTTAGTTAACAGCTAAGCGCCCAAACCAGCGAGCATCCGTCTACCTTTCCCCCGCCTGCCGGAAAAAAGGCGGGGGAAAGCCCCGGCAGAGACGAATCTGCTACTTAAGATTTGCAATCTTATATGTTAACACCTCAAGGCTTGGCAAGAAGAGGGCTTAAACCTCTATGTGTGGGGCTACAATCCACCGCTTAAAGTTCAGCCACCCTACCTGTGGCAATCACACGTTGATTTTTTTCGACTAATCATAAAGACATCGGTACCCTTTATCTAGTATTTGGTGCTTGGGCCGGCATGGTCGGCACAGCCTTAAGCCTACTCATTCGGGCAGAATTAAGCCAACCGGGCGCACTACTTGGCGACGACCAGATTTATAATGTAATCGTAACGGCGCACGCTTTCGTAATAATCTTTTTTATAGTAATACCAATTATAATCGGGGGCTTCGGGAACTGACTGATCCCACTTATAATCGGGGCCCCAGATATGGCATTTCCCCGGATAAATAACATAAGTTTTTGACTTCTCCCCCCCTCTTTTTTGCTCCTTTTAGCTTCCTCTGGTGTAGAAGCCGGGGCCGGCACAGGTTGAACAGTTTACCCCCCTCTGGCCGGCAATTTAGCACATGCTGGCGCATCCGTTGACCTAACTATCTTTTCTCTACATTTAGCGGGGGTTTCCTCTATTCTGGGCTCTATCAACTTTATTACGACGATTATTAATATAAAACCCCCCGCAATTTCACAATATCAAACACCTCTATTTGTGTGAGCCCTCTTAGTAACAACCGTCCTCCTTCTTTTGTCCTTACCTGTACTAGCTGCAGGAATTACAATACTTTTAACAGATCGAAACTTAAATACCTCTTTTTTTGACCCGGCCGGAGGGGGAGACCCCATTCTCTACCAGCACTTATTCTGGTTCTTTGGCCACCCTGAAGTATATATTCTGATTCTTCCTGGCTTTGGAATAATTTCCCACATTGTTGCCTTTTACTCCAACAAAAAAGAACCTTTCGGTTACATGGGCATAGTATGGGCAATGATGGCCATCGGCCTTCTTGGCTTTATTGTCTGAGCCCACCACATGTTCACAGTCGGCATGGACGTAGACACCCGGGCCTACTTCACCTCCGCCACAATAATTATTGCCATTCCAACTGGCGTGAAAGTTTTTAGCTGACTTGCCACCCTTCATGGGGGTGCAATCAAATGAGAGACCCCCCTCTTATGGGCCCTGGGCTTTATCTTTCTTTTCACAATTGGAGGCCTGACAGGGATTGTCCTTGCTAACTCTTCTTTAGACATTGTTCTTCACGACACATATTATGTGGTAGCACATTTCCACTATGTACTTTCAATGGGCGCCGTCTTTGCAATCATGGGCGCTTTTGTTCACTGGTTCCCTTTATTTTCGGGGTACACACTACACAGCACATGAACTAAAATTCACTTTGGGGTAATGTTCGTAGGAGTAAATCTTACCTTTTTCCCCCAGCATTTTTTAGGCTTAGCAGGCATGCCCCGTCGATATTCAGACTACCCAGATGCCTACACACTATGAAACACGGTCTCATCCATCGGCTCTTTAATCTCTTTAGTAGCAGTAATTATGTTCTTATTTATCTTGTGGGAGGCTTTCGCCGCTAAACGGGAGGTATCATTTGTGGATCTAACCACCACAAACGCGGAATGACTCCACGGCTGCCCCCCTCCCTACCACACATTTGAAGAGCCCGCATTTGTTCAAGTTCAAACAAATTAACGAGAAAGGAAGGAGTCGAACCCCCATATATCGGTTTCAAGCCGACCACATGACCGCTCTGTCACTTTCTTTAATAAGGTGCTAGTAAAATGTTAATAACACTGCCTTGTCAAGGCAGAGTTGTGAGTTAAACCCTCGCGTATCTTGTTTAATGGCATATTCTTCACAGCTAGGCTTTCAAGATGCTGCTTCCTCCATTATGGAAGAGCTCCTCTATTTTCATGACCACGCCCTAATAATTGTTTTTTTAATTAGCACCCTGGTACTTTATATTATTATTGCCATAGTATCAACTAAACTAATTAACAAAAACATTTTAGACTCCCAAGAAGTCGAGGTCATTTGAACAGTACTGCCGGCGTTCATCCTTATTGCAATCGCTTTCCCCTCCCTAAAAATCCTTTACCTTATGGATGAAGTAGTCAACCCCCATTTGACTGTTAAAGCCATGGGACACCAGTGATACTGAAGCTATGAATATACTGATTATGAAAATTTAACCTTTGACTCTTATATAGTGCCTACACAAGATCTCAGCCCGGGACAATTTCGTCTCCTTGAAGCCGACCACCGAGTAGTAGTACCCACAGCTGCCTCCATCCGCGCTTTAATTACTGCTGACGACGTAATTCACTCTTGGGCCGTTCCCGCCCTGGGTGTTAAATTAGATGCAGTTCCTGGCCGCCTAAACCAAACAGCTTTTTCCATCCCTCGGCCTGGAATTTTCTATGGGCAGTGCTCAGAAATCTGTGGTGCTAACCACAGCTTCATGCCCATCGTTGTCGAAGCAGTCCCCTTAGAACATTTCGAAAGCTGATCCTCCCTCATGCTCGAAGACGCTTCGCTAAGAAGCTAAATCGGTTTATAGCGTTAGCCTTTTAAGCTAAAGACTGGTGATTACCAACCACCCTTGGCGATATGCCACAACTAGACACCAACCCCTGACTAAGCGTCTTAGTTCTCTCCTGAATTACATTCATATTAATTGTCCCCGCTATCGTCGTTATTTACACCTTTCCAAACAACCCTGTCCCCCAAGACATGTGGCACCCGATGGCTGACCCCTGAGCCTGACCATGATTCTAAACTTTTTTGACCAGTTTGCAAGCCCCACCCTACTTGGCATCCCCCTTATTGCTCTTGCCCTCCTCCTTCCTTGAGTGCTATATTTTGCCCCCTCAACTCGATGACTTAACAACCGGTCCTACACCCTCCAAGGCTGATTTATAAGTCGATTTACACAACAACTTCTTTTACCTGTAAATACAGGGGGGCACAAATGGGCCCTTTTACTAGTCTCCCTAATGCTCTTTTTAACAACAATAAATGTGCTCGGTCTTTTACCTTATACATTTACACCCACAACACAACTGTCTTTAAACTTAGGCCTTGCAGTCCCCCTTTGGCTTGCCACAGTAATTATGGGCATGCGAAATCAGCCCACTATTGTCCTAGGCCACTTGCTGCCAGAAGGCGCCCCAACCCCACTAATCCCTGTTCTAGTCATCATTGAAACAATTAGTACACTTATTCGCCCCCTGGCTTTAGGCGTACGACTTACCGCCAATCTTACAGCTGGCCACCTTTTAATTCAACTTACCTCTACCGCTGTCTTCGTATTAATCCCCCTCATGCCCACAGTCGCAATCTTAACGATGGTCCTCCTGCTTCTTCTAACATTATTAGAAATTGCCGTGGCTATAATTCAAGCTTATGTTTTCGTACTATTACTAAGCATTTACCTACAAGAAAGCGTCTAATGGCCCATCAAACACACGCTTATCATATAGTTGACCCAAGCCCTTGGCCCCTGACCGGGGCAGTTGCCGCCCTATTAACAACCTCCGGCCTTGCAATCTGGTTTCACTTCCACTCATCACTACTAATAACCCTCGGTTTAATCCTCTTAATCTTAACATCTTTTCAATGATGGCGGGATATTATCCGAGAGGCTACCTTTCAAGGGCACCACACCGCCCCTGTCCAAAAAGGGTTGCGTTATGGAATAATTCTTTTCATCACCTCCGAAGTATTTTTCTTTATCGGCTTCTTCTGGGCCTTTTACCACTCTAGTCTCGCCCCCACCCCCGAACTTGGCGGTCACTGACCCCCCACAGGGATCACCCCCCTAGACCCCTTTGGGGTCCCCCTGCTAAACACTGCTGTGTTGTTAGCCTCTGGCGTAACAGTCACCTGGGCTCACCATAGTATTATAGAAGGGGAACGAAAACAAGCAATTCAAGCTCTCACCCTCACTATCTTCTTAGGCCTTTACTTCACCGCATTACAAGCCATAGAGTATTACGAGGCCCCCTTCACAATTGCAGACGGAGTCTATGGGTCCACATTCTTTGTCGCCACCGGCTTCCACGGCCTTCATGTCATCATCGGCTCTTCATTTTTAATTGTCTGCTTGCTACGCCAAGTTCGCTATCACTTTACATCTACCCATCATTTCGGGTTCGAAGCCGCTGCCTGATACTGACACTTCGTAGATGTAGTTTGACTTTTCCTCTACATCTCTATTTACTGATGAGGGTCTTAATCTTTCTAGTACTAAACTAGTATATGTGACTTCCAATCACAGGGTCTTGGTTAAACCCCAAGGAAAGATAACAAAGGTACTTATTGTAATTCTTTTATTACATTATTACCTGTAACACCACACTTGCTCCCCGCATCTCACTTCTCCTGCATATCTTTATTGCTAATAAGTGCCCGGATCTTTCTAGTATTAAATCAATACGCGTGACTTCCACTCACATGGTCTTGACTGCCCCCAAGGAAAGATTGATGTCTGCTCTTCTGATTATTCTTATTATTCTTTCAATCCCCTCTATCTTATTAGGTATCTTTTCCTTTATCTTCCTTGTCGTCACTCTTACCGCCTACATTATTATCTACTGACTAAGACTTGCCATCTGTCTAGTCATAAGTTAATATGCGCACCCCTCAATTACCCGCCCCTGGTCAAGGCCCGAGAAAATGTCAATAAACTCTTTTATTGTAGTTCCCTTTCTTACCACGGCATTCCCCGCACTATCAACGGCCCTTGCCCTCTTTTTATGCAGCCCGTACATCTCTGCCTATTAACCAAGGACCCTGCCCCCCCCCCCCGTCTTTCTAATACTAATTTAGTATGCGTGACCCCTGTCACTTAAACTTTGGCTAGATACCAAGGAAAGACAATGAACCTGGTTCTTGCAACCATCTCTATCGCCGTAACTCTGACTATTGTGTTAGCCCTCGTTGCCTTCTGACTTCCCCTAATTAACCCCGACCACGAAAAACTGTCACCATACGAATGCGGTTTCGACCCCCTGGGCACCGCCCGCCTACCTTTTTCTTTACGCTTCTTCCTCGTCGCCATCCTTTTTCTTCTTTTTGACCTAGAAATCGCCCTCCTCCTTCCCCTCCCCTGAGGGGACCAGCTGTTGTCCCCAACTCTCACCCTCATTTGAGCCCTTGCTGTACTCATTTTATTAACTCTCGGCCTAATCTACGAATGAGCCCAAGGGGGCCTAGAGTGGGCCGAGTAGGTTTTTAGTTTAAACAAAACATTTGATTTCGGCTCAAAAACTTGTGGTTAAAGTCCACAATTGCCTAATGACCCCCGTCCATTTCGCCTTCTCTTCCGCATTCTTACTCGGCCTAACAGGCCTAACATTCCACCGCTCCCACCTTCTCTCCGCCTTACTTTGCCTAGAAGGCATGATGCTTTCCCTTTTTATTGCTCTCTCCATTTGAACCCTCCAAATAAATACAACCCACTTTTCAGCCTCTCCTATGCTTCTCCTAGCATTCTCAGCTTGTGAAGCAAGTGCAGGCCTCGCACTACTAGTAGCCACTGCTCGCACCCATAGCACAGACCGCTTACAAAGCCTAAATTTATTACAATGCTAAAAATTCTTTTGCCAACCATAATGCTAATCCCAACAATTTGATTCGTTAACATCAAATGACTTTGACCAACAACCCTGACATATAGCCTTATTATCGCCCTATTTAGTCTAGTTTTACTTAAGGCCCCCTCAGAGACAGGGTGAACTTCTCTCAACCTAACCATAGCAACAGACCCCTTATCCACCCCTCTGCTTATCCTTACTTGCTGACTGCTCCCCCTCATAATCCTGGCCAGCCAGAACCACACCCAGCAAGAACCTGAAGCCCGCCAACGAATATACATCACCCTTTTAACAACCCTTCAATTTTTTCTTATCTTAGCATTTAGCGCAACCGAAATAATCATGTTTTACGTAATGTTCGAAGCTACCCTGATTCCAACCCTAATCATTATCACCCGCTGAGGAAACCAAATAGAACGACTCAACGCTGGGACATACTTCCTATTTTATACACTTGCAGGCTCCCTTCCCCTCCTTGTTGCACTTCTTTTGCTCCAAAACAACACAGGCACCCTCTCACTCCTCACCCTTCAATACTCCAACCCCTTCTCCCTGATAACTTACGCAGACAAACTATGGTGAGCTGGCTGCCTACTGGCCTTTTTAGTAAAAATACCTCTATACGGCGTCCATCTTTGACTGCCTAAAGCACATGTTGAAGCACCCATCGCAGGCTCCATGGTGCTTGCAGCGGTACTACTAAAGTTGGGGGGCTATGGCATAATGCGCATTATGGTTATAATTGAGCCCCTCACAAAAGAAATAAGCTACCCCTTCATCATTCTGGCTTTATGAGGCATTATTATAACCGGAACTATCTGTTTACGCCAAACGGACCTCAAGTCTCTCATTGCCTACTCCTCTGTCAGCCACATGGGCTTAGTCGCAGGGGGCATCCTAATCCAAACCCCCTGAGGCTTCACCGGAGCCCTAGTTCTTATAATTGCACACGGCCTCACCTCTTCCGCACTTTTCTGCCTAGCCAATACAAACTATGAACGCACCCACAGCCGAACTATAATACTAACTCGAGGCTTACAAATGCTTCTTCCTCTTACAGCAACCTGATGATTCATTGCCAGCTTGGCTAATCTCGCACTTCCTCCTCTCCCAAACCTAATAGGCGAACTACTAATTATCACCTCTTTATTCAACTGATCCTGATGGACACTGGCTCTTACCGGACTTGGTACCCTAATTACAGCCGCTTACTCTCTTTATATGTTCCTGATAACACAACGCGGACCCGCCCCAGCCCACATATTAGCCCTCGAACCTACCTACTCTCGCGAACATCTCCTTATAGCCCTCCACCTGCTGCCCCTGATCCTGTTAATTTCTAAACCTGAACTAATTTGGGGTTGAACCACCTGTTGAAGTAGTTTAATTAAAACCTTAGATTGTGATTCTAAAAATAAAGGTTCAACCCCTTTCATCCACCGAGAGAGGCTTGCTAGCAATGAAGACTGCTAATCCTCATCCCCCCGGTTGAAATCCGGGGCTCACTTAAGCTTCTAAAGGATAACAGCTCATCCGTTGGTCTTAGGAACCAAAAACTCTTGGTGCAAATCCAAGTGGCAGCTATGCATGTCACCCCTCTCATAATATCAACAAGCCTACTAACCATCTTCGCACTTTTACTATTTCCGATTATTTCGACCCTTACTCTTCGTCCTCTCACCCAAAACTGGCCACTCACACACGTTAAAACGGCTATTAAGCTTGCCTTCTTTACAAGCCTCCTCCCCCTGTTCTTATTTCTTACGGAGGGCGCAGAAACAATTATTACCTCATGAAACTGAACCAATGTCCTCTCCTTCGATATCAACATCAGCTTTAAGTTTGACTTCTACTCAATTATTTTTACCCCTATCGCCTTATACGTGACCTGATCTATCCTTGAGTTCGCCTCCTGGTATATACACGAAGACCCTTACATCAACCGCTTCTTTAAATATTTATTAGTTTTTCTAATCGCCATGCTTATCCTAGTGACAGCAAATAACATGTTTCAACTTTTTATCGGCTGAGAGGGCGTAGGTATCATATCTTTTCTCCTAATTGGCTGATGATATGCTCGAGCAGACGCAAATACTGCCGCCCTACAGGCTGTAATTTATAACCGCGTGGGAGATATCGGCCTGATCTTTTCAATAGCATGGTTTACCACCAACCTCAATTCTTGGGAAATACAACAAATATTCTCAGCCTCTACAAATCTGGACATAACACTACCCCTACTAGGCATGATTTTAGCTGCTACCGGCAAATCTGCCCAATTTGGACTTCATCCCTGACTGCCCTCTGCCATAGAGGGCCCAACCCCAGTCTCTGCTCTCTTACACTCAAGCACCATGGTAGTGGCCGGCATCTTCCTTCTAGTCCGAATGGGCCCCCTTTTAGAAAAATCCCCAACTGCTTTAACTACCTGCCTCTGCTTAGGGGCCCTCACCACACTATTCACTGCAACCTGTGCCCTCACACAAAATGATATTAAAAAAATTGTAGCTTTTTCAACCTCTAGCCAACTTGGGCTAATAATAGTTACAATCGGCCTAAATCAACCTCAACTAGCCTTCTTCCACATCTGCACACATGCATTCTTTAAAGCAATACTATTCCTTTGTTCCGGGACAATCATTCACTCTTTAAAAGATGAACAAGACATCCGAAAAATAGGAGGTATACACCGCCTCGCGCCCTTTACTTCCTCCTGCTTTATTCTAGGCAGCCTTGCCCTAACCGGAGTTCCATTCCTAACGGGCTTTTTCTCAAAAGACGCCATCATCGAAGCCCTCAACACCTCATACCTAAACGCCTGGGCCCTTGTCCTAACCCTCCTAGCCACTTCTTTTACCGCCATCTATAGCTTTCGAATCATCTTCTTTGTTTCCATAGGCCACCCCCGTTTTAATTCTATGCCCCCCATCGACGAAAACAACCCAGCCATTATTAACCCCATTAAACGACTGGCCTGAGGAAGCATCCTCGCTGGCTTCCTAATTATTTATAACACCCTTCCCCTTAAGACACCAGTGATATCAATACCTTTCTATCTTAAACTTGCAGCATTAATAATTACAGCCCTCGGCCTCGCCATCGCTTACGAGCTTGCTACCCTTACGTATAAACAATTTAAACCAATACCCCGCCCAAAACCCCACCACTTTTCTAATATACTAGGCTTCTTCCCTAACACCATACACCGAAAAATGCCCAAGCTAAATTTAGTACTTGGCCAAGCAATCGCATCCCACATAATTGACCAAACATGATTAGAAAAAACAGGCCCTAAAGCCGCTTCTTCTCTTAACCGCCCCTTGATCTCAACAACTAGTAATATTCAGCAAGGCATAATCAAAACGTATCTTACACTTTTTTTCCTCACGTCCGCCCTTGCAGTTTTAATGCTTTTCTATTAAACTGCCCGAAGAGCCCCCCGACCTAGCCCTCGCGTCAACTCTAATACTACAAAAAGTGTTAGTAATAAAACTCACGCCCCAACCACCAACATCCCTCCCCCCGATAAATACATTAATGCCACCCCTCCCATATCGCCTCGAAATACTGTAACTTCAGAAAACTCATCAACACACACTCAAGAAGATTCATATCACCCCCCTCCAAAAACTAGAGACACCAAACCCACCCCTACAAAATAAAACAGTATGTATACCACAACAGAACGACTACCTCAACTCTCTGGATATGGCTCTGCCGCTAAAGCAGCAGAATACGCAAAGACAACCAATATTCCCCCCAGGTAAATCAAAAATAAAATCAGTGATAAAAAAGGGCCCCCATGCCCAATTAGCACACCACAGCCCACCCCCGCCACCATAACTAGCCCCAAAGCAGCAAAATAAGGAGAGGGGTTTGAAGCCACAGCAATCAACCCTACAACTAGCCCAAATAAAAACAAAAACATAAGATAGGTCATAATTCCTACCAGGACTTTAACCAGGACCAGCGGCTTGAAAAACCACCGTTGTTATTCAACTACAAGAACCTTAATGGCTGCACTACGAAAAAAAAATCTTTTGCTGAAAACGATAAATGACGCACTAATTGATTTACCCACCCCCTCTAGCATCTCCGTGTGATGGAACTTTGGGTCCCTTTTAGGCCTATGTCTAGTGATCCAAATCTTAACAGGCTTATTTTTAGCCATGCACTACACGCCCGACACCTCAATAGCTTACTCTTCCATTGTACACATTTGCCGAGACGTAAACTATGGCTGACTGATTCGCAACCTCCATGCTAACGGAGCATCCTTTTTCTTCATCTGCCTCTATCTTCATATTGGCCGAGGCCTTTATTATGGCTCTTACATGTATAAAAAAACATGAACTGTTGGAGTAGTGCTACTCCTCTTAACAATAGTAACAGCTTTCGTTGGCTACGTCCTCCCCTGAGGACAAATATCCTTTTGAGGCGCCACCGTAATTACCAACCTTCTTTCCGCCATTCCCTACGTAGGAACCACCCTCGTCCAATGAATTTGAGGGGGCTTTTCAGTAGACAATGCCACCCTCTCCCGGTTTTTTGCATTTCACTTCTTTTTCCCCTTTATTATTGCAGCGGTCACCATAGTGCACCTGCTTTTCTTACATGAGACCGGCTCCAACAACCCCCTAGGTTTAAACCCACAGGCTGATATAATCCCCTTTCACCCCTACTACACTTACAAGGACCTCCTAGGTTTTGTCATCTTCCTTCTAGTATTAACATCCCTAGCATTATTCGGCCCCAATCTTTTAGGAGACCCAGACAATTTTACACCAGCAAACCCCCTCGTTACACCCCCGCATATTAAGCCGGAGTGGTACTTTTTATTTGCCTACGCAATCCTTCGCTCCATCCCCAACAAGTTGGGGGGTGTACTAGCCTTGCTAGCATCTATCCTTGTCCTTTTAACTGTCCCCTACCTTCATGCGTCGAAATATCGAAGCCTCGTATTCCGCCCCTTCACTCAAGTACTCTTCTGAATTCTGGTCGCCGACGTTGCACTTCTAACATGAATCGGAGGCATGCCAGTTGAACCCCCGTTCGTTATCATTGGACAAATTGCATCCCTGCTTTATTTCATACTTTTCTTAGTGTTAATGCCACTTTCTACTTGATGAGAAAACAAATTCTTCAAGTGAAGATGCAGCAGTAGCTCAGCGCCAGAGCGCCGGTCTTGTAAACCGGCCGCCGGAGGTTAAAATCCCCCCTGCTGCCTCAAAGAAAGAAGGGTTTAACTTCTATCCCTGACTCCCAAAGCCAGGATTTTAAATTAAACTATTCTTTGACAAAACCCCCAACAATTAATGTACATATGTAATTTCACCATATATATATATACAACATATGAATAAATCAAGGACATTTATGTACTATACCATTTTAATAATTAAAACATTCAAGCAAGATATATTCGAAGGGAATATATAAAGCATAAATTGTAAAATCACTTTTCAATGAAGAAGAAATGTACGAGATTTAAGACCGAACACATTTAAACCACTGGTTTAGTTATACCACGGACTCCACATCTCATCATTCCCCCTATTTAATGTAGTAAGAACCGACCATCAGTTGATTACTTAATGCACTGTATGATTGAAGGTGAGGGACAACTATTGTGGGGGTTTCACTCAGTGCACTATTCCTGGCATTTGGTTCCTACTTCAGGGCCATTAACTGGTATCATCCCTCTAACTTTCATCGACGCTTGCATAAGTTAATGGTGGCGACCATACGACTCGTTACCCACCATGCCGGGCGTTCTCTCCACGGGGGTCAGTGGTTCCTTTTTTTTTTTTCCTTTCACTTGACATTTCAGAGTGCACACGGTATTAGTTGACAAGGTTGAACATTTTTCTTGCCTGCAACAAGTAAAATGAATGATTTATGACTTTTATCGATAACTTACATAATTGATGTCATGAGCATAAAGAACGAGTATTCAATCCTAATATACCTGTTACCCCCCTTCTTGGGATTTTTCGGGTTTAAAACCCCCCTACCCCCCAAAACTCCTGAGATACATGATACTTCTGAAAACCCCCCGGAAACAGGAAATATCTCTAGAGTTTTAGCTTATTTTTTACTGCCCTTTAAAGTATATGTACCACTAGTATTGTCTTTAATATACGTGTGTACTAACTTAATTTCGTATATTATAAACTAGCTTAGTTTTGTACTTATATATACTAACTTAGTTTCATATTATATGTATTAATTTAATTTCGTATTATATATTAATTTAATTTCGTATTATATATTAATTTAATTTCGTATTATATATTAATTTAATTTCGTATTATATATTAATTTAATTTCGTATTATATATTAATTTAATTTCGTATTATATATATTAATTTATTTACATTATATAACACCTG